TACCTTTTTTGAGGCATTGGAAATAAAATAGTAAAAAAAAAATAAAGTAAAGCAAAAGATATTTAAAGTATTAAAAAGTAAAGAAAAAAGTATTCTAAGGGCACTCTTTAGTCGAAAATGTATTTGATACAATAAAAAATCAAAATACAAAATCGAAGCGATTCCCCTTTGAAATGAAGTTAGATGGCATAGTTTTTATTATTATTTTAATATTAGTTGACTCAAGAGTTGCCCACTCAATCCGTTGATTTGGAATCGTGGGATGGGTCGGTGTAAAAGACGATGAATTGATTTCTTTTTCTATCCCTGTCACTCATTTTTGTTAGTACCTTCTAGAATACTTGAAGAATCAAAAACTTGCAATTGAAGGTATTCTTTCAATTGGTAGGGTATTTTTGCTTATCCTCGTATCGTTCAAAAGTTGAAACTTAGGGAAGTGCTTTATAAACATATGTATAAAAAGAACATATTTCCTTTAGCTCCGTCATGCCTACTATAACTAGTTATTTTGGTTTTCTACTAGCGGCTTTAACTATAACCTCGGCCCTATTTCTTGGTCTGAGTAAGATAGGACTTATTTGAAATTAATTGAATGAATAATTCATAAAAAGAAATCTTTCTGTGGTATTCCACATATTGTCTAGTTCCTTGCCGTACCACGTTAATTCCGAATTATTGGTTATTGAGATTCCTAGGCAATACGGATTAATATTTAGGGATAGATATTACCCCTCTTTTTAACCTTTCAAAAAAAAAATAAAATTAAAATGATTGAAGTCTTTCTATTTGGAATCGTCTTAGGTCTAATTCCTATTACTTTGGCTGGATTATTCGTAACTGCATATTTACAATACAGACGTGGTGATCAGTTGGACCTTTGATTAATTAACATCTCTTTTTTTAACTGACCCCCTCCTTTCTTTAATTTAATCCGAGGGGGAGGTCAGGGCAGGGTCAAATTCAGATTGCTGTTCAATGATTTCAGTTCAGCGTGTGTGATTTTCGATCTAAGACAACAAGAGCGGAATCACGCTCTGTAGGATTTGAACCTACGACATTGGGTTTTGGAGACCCACGTTCTACCGAACTGAACTAAGAGCGCTTTCTTATCACAACGGAAAAGACTGGAAATAAGTAATAAGTCGATTTTTTTTACCCCAACAATTCTTGTATGTGTATACTATCATATATAATAAAATGGAAGATTTTGTATGTCAAAATTAGAAATCGATCTAAAAAAAAAAGGATCTTGTGTTACTCCTGCTCTGAGCGGTAATTGGTAGGGATGACAGGATTTGAACCCGTGACATTTTGTACCCAAAACAAACGCGCTACCAAGCTGCGCTACATCCCTTTCAATGGGTCTACAGTATCATTGTAAAGAATCCCCGTCTTGTTTTCCACATCCTTATTTTTTTATTCCCTCTATTGATATGCAAAATGGATCTTGCCTTTTCTTGTTTTTGGGCTCATATCATATAACATATAATAATAAATTAGTATTTTTCTTGGGAATTCTCAGGCGTAAAGCGGCCCATTTTTCTGCTTTAAGAAAAAAAAAAAGAAAATAAAATCTTATCTACCAAATCATTTCGCATTTCAATTTGAATTTTTGAATTAAGGATTCCGCGCACAAATACAAGTGGCCTTTAACTACATATACATCTCTTACCATAATATATTCCAATAGGGAATACAAAAACAAAAAATAAGGAGGATTTTCAATGCGAGATCTAAAAACATATCTTTCCGTGGCACCGGTACTAAGTACTCTCTGGTTCGGGTCTTTAGCAGGGTTATTGATAGAAATCAACCGTTTATTCCCGGACGCATTGACATTTCCTTTTTTTTCATTCTAGTTATTGAACGGGAACGGGGTGAAGAAGATTAGAGCTAGAATCCAATATTTGTGTATTTGTGACTAATCTCTCTTTCCCCTCTTTTATTTTTTTTTTACAATTAGATAGATAGAATAAAGGATGAAAGCGAAATAAAAATGTGTCTTCAACTTCAGCGAAACTCGGGTTCAGGCTCCAATTAAATTAATTATCCAGTTAAAAGAAAATAGACAGTGAAAGGAAAACAGAAATGGAAATGTGGCTAGGGTAAGAGTAGCCTACACTACACGATATTTAAATGAAATACTGTACTGTGATTAGCAATATAGTTAGAAATTTTTGTATTACTTATTATTTCCTATATATTTACTATATTGATAGCAATAAAATCTTTATTTCAGAATTGGATTTTGAGTGGTTAACAACTTCTATTTTTTTGTCCCTTGTTTCTTATTCGTTTCGGGTCGGAAAATAGAAAAGTTGGATGAATCAAAAACCCCAAGGAGGTTCATGGCCAAGGGTAAAGATGTCCGAGTAAGGGTTATTTTGGAATGTACTAGTTGTGTTCGAAACGGTGTTAATAAGGAATCAAGGGGTATTTCCAGATATATTACTCAAAAGAATCGACATAATACACCTAGTCGATTGGAATTGAGAAAATTCTGTCCCTATTGTTACAAACATACACTTCATGGGGAGATAAAAAAATAGATAGAGTCGAACCGCGTGCTTGTGTGTCACCCTTGCAAGGAACATGAAAAAATAATCTAGATATATATCTAGATTATTTCATATATTTAAATAGAAACAAATAAATAAATATAGACAAACCAAATTATGGATAAAACCAAGCGACTCTTTCTTAAATCCAAGCGATCTTTTCGTAGGCGTTTGCCCCCGATCCAATCGGGGGATCGGATTGATTATAGAAACATGACTTTAATTAGTCGATTTCTTAGTGAACAAGGAAAAATATTATCTAGACGGGTGAATAGATTGACCTTAAAAGAACAACGATTAATTACTATTGCTATAAAACAAGCTCGTATTTTATCTTTGTTACCTTTTATTAATAATGAGAAACAATTTGAAAGAAGTGGGTCGACCACTAGAACTCCAGGTCTTCGAACCAGAAAAAAATAGGCTTACTCTTCAATTAAATCAAAATTCCAATCCGAACTCAAACCCAGATGGACGTTTTGTTCAAAAAATCCGAGAAGCAGTTGTGTCGTAAGAAAAAAAAGAATTGGGGAAGAAGAATAAAATCAATCTTTTTTTATTGAGCGTGTTCGTTCATTTTGACGATTTTATCATATTATTTCTACTCTACCTTCCCGGAGTTCATTCTCCAGAGAACTCCGTTTAAAAATTATAATGGATTCCTTCCAATTTCCTTATTTTATAATCTCATTGGAAATCGTATAAAGACAATTCCTATTTGATATAGCTATTTGTGCAAGTATCTTACGATTAAGAACCAACTGCGCCTTATACAGATTGCTTATTAATCTACTATAAATATAGGATACCTTGTTTCCGCGAATTACTGCATTTATTCGAGTGATCCACAAACGACGAAAATCCCTTTTTTTCCTATCTCTATCACGATGAGCCGAAACCAAAGCTCTTATTTTCTGTTGAGTAATTGTTCGACTAAGTCTTGAATGAGCCCCGCGAAAGCTTGATGCAAATAAACGCATTTTTGTTCTACGTCTCCGAGCTATATATCCTCGTCTAATTCTGGTCATTGAATAAATGAAACTTTGATGAATAACTAATCGATTTCCTTTCTTTCAGTTATTCTTTTCCCCTTTCCTAGTCTATTAATAACAAAACGGACTCTTCCAATTTATAAAATCAAAATTCCAATGGCTTTTGCTACTCTAACCTTCCCGACCACGCTTTTACCCTTTTTCGAGGCATTGGAAATAAAATAGTAAAAAAAAATAAAGTAGTAAATAGATAAAGAAATTGTGGGTTCCGTCGTCTCTATGATTACTTCTTAAACGGTGAGGCCCTCTCTATACACCGGAGCCACTTCCTTCATTTAATCAATTCTATTGGTAACTTGTACAGTTACCACTCTCCGGCTCTACCCATGAATTTTCTAGTAATAGGTCTTTCATAACGAGATAGACCTTATACAGTAACGGTATTTAATTATGAAGATTGGTGGGGTAGCTGACCCTGTTAGTCCGTTCTTGCAAGAGTCGAAAGATAATCTTTCCGCTTTTTTTTATAGTATTTCCCCCGCTTAATGGATAACTATTTGTTACCAATGTGGAATTCTTTCTCACCTTAAATGGAAATTTGAGGCGGTTGAATTTGCGCCGGTGGAAACCATAAATTTCATACACAATAGAAAGATATGATAGATATCTTTTTTTTAGCTAGTGAATGCAGTTCTTCTTCTTCCATTCTATCCGATTCACTGGTACTGATCATTGATACTTAAAAAATTGTTTTCTTTCTTTTGTTTTGTCTCAGTCCATGATTGAAACGAGTCGCACATACACCCTTGTACATGTTCCTCGGCGCTGAGGGCATCCCCCAAGAGCGGGGGATTTTGTAAGGTTTCTGATTGGCTGTCTTGGGTTTCTAATAAGTTGTTTAATAGTTGGCATGCTGAATTATCCATTATGGGCTGGTTTAGATCGATCCTAACCGGATGATTATGAATTTCTTCTGTTTAATATTCTATTAAACCCTTAAGGAGGCACTGCTATGTTTTATCCAACCGCTACAAGATCAACAATTCCATGAGCTTGGGCTTCTGTTGCTGACATAAAAGTATCCCTTTCCATGTCTTCGGATACAACCCATAAGGGCTTGCCCGATCTTTGTACATAAACCATTGTAAGGATTTCGCGCAGTTTCAGTAGTTCTTCCGTATCCAGGATAAATTCTCCCGTTTGTGCCCCATAAAAAGCGCCAATAGGTTGATGGATCATGACCCTGATGATATATTATAACCTAAAAAAAAAGTTCCTCTATCTCGCACGATTAGGCGAGGGGCAGAGATAAAGAAAAAGATAGAATTGAACAACCGTACGGGCATTTTTTTCGCATTGCATACGGCTCACCAATGGAATTTTCTTTTTACCTTTCATCAAACAAGGAGAAAATACGGGGTTCTATTATACCCAGATCGGTAAATGATCCAATTACCACCCTTTTTTTTTAGTTCAAAAATACTATGATGGCTCCGTTGCTTTATATATTTATTTCGTTTGTGATTCAGCAATCCCAAAGTGTCTTTATTTTTTTTATTTTCGTACTCTTTCATACCATAAATATTGTTAATAACCTTCCGGCGTGAAAAAGTTTGTGACGCCGCAATAGGCCTACGATAGGTAAGATAAACTCGGAATACCCCTCCTTTATCTCATACTACTGCTTCGATACATAATCAAATATTTTGAAAAAAAAAACACTAACAATTTTCATATCGAATTCGAAGTGCCATGCTATTATTACTTAATCTTAAAAATTCATATGGCGAAGGCATAGTCTTCTTTTTTCTCTCAAATAAAAAACTCATTGGCGCCAAGCGTGAGGGAATGCTAGACGTTTGGTACTTGCTCCTGCGGCCAGGAGGAAAGACCCCATGGAGGCGGCCAATCCCATGCATATTGTCTGTACATCCGGTCGCACAAATTGCATAGTATCATAAATTGCTATTCCGGGTATTACCCATCCGCCAGGAGAGTTGATAAATAAATACAAATCCTTGGTCTCGTTCTCTATACTGAGATATACCATAATACCAATAAGTTGATTCGAGATATCACTCTCAACCATTTGACCTAAAAAAAGTAATCTTTCTCGATAAAGTCGGTTGATTAGGATAAAACTATATCCCTTCGGAGCCGTACAGGCATCTTTTGATGCATACGGTTCAACAAAACTTGCGAAACAAAAAATCAATGTGTAGCTACCAGCCCTTTTCCTTTCTTTTTTCCTAGCGGGCTCCTTCTATCGAGGGGTCCTTTCTTCTATTTTTCAAGAACGATGAGTTTAGCGGTTTTCCTATACCTATAATATTCTAATATAATCTAATATAAAATATAAAAAAGCAATTCACTAAACTTATCGACTTATCGAACTAACTTTTCATTGATGTATTTTTTCATCGCGATCCAATCCAAAAATCACGATGCCATTTTCTTGTTCCTGAATTGAATGGGCTTCTTCAATTTTTTTAGGTTTATGCTCTACTCCGAGTAAGGATCCGCCCGATTTTGATTTGCACATATAGGACAAATGACCCCAATACCACGTCTCTTTTTTGCTATGACTCCCCCCTTTAATTCATTTCTTTCATGTCTTCCGCCCAATATTTGACGTATTCATCATATTTATGATTCCGTTGATTAACAGTTTGAGATCACTCCTATTTCGAATAAAGTTCTAAATGGAATCGTTTATGGTATAAGTAATAATCATAGATATATTACCAATTGGGTTTTGCTAAACGGAGCCTGGATACCTCATTTTATTGGTCCAGCCAAGACGACCATAAAATTGATTTATTGCTATGCTAATATTAAGCTGGATACCTCCTCACGAAATAGATCTAATTGCACTTCATTGCATTTCACGCTACAAATTTTTGATCATTCAATCAAATTTTTTGGGCGAAACAGAGGATATCTCGATCGGGGGAGAGAATGGGGAAATCCCATATGACCCAATAGATCTGACAAGTCGCACTATATGTCAACCCAAGATGGATGCTTGTCCCCGGGGCTTCGATAAGGTACTTTTGGAACACCAATAGGCATAAAATGAAAAGAATTAAGTACTCTAGTTCACTTTGATGTGGAAGCGTAATAATGGGCTTCTTGTCTTAATAATATTGGCCGTTATCTTAGTTTCTACATCGATTGACTAAGTTCATAAAATAAAGGAAAATTCTTACGAATAGGTCTTTTGAATGATGACCAAATATGGATGGATTTGCTCATCGAAAAGGGAATCCGCCCCCATTGCGTATTGGTACTTATCGAGTATAGAATAGATCTGCTTCTCCTTTTTCCTTCGAATCGAACTCTTCCATTATTACTAATAGGATAGAATAAATATTAATCCTTTTTTCGAGATAATCCCCTAAAAAAGGAAGGGGGTACATAGCATAGTTTTTTTTTTCAATGCAATAAAGTTACATAGTGTCTATTTTTTATTAATAAAGAGGTAGTCCCATGGGTTTGCCTTGGTATCGTGTTCATACCGTCGTATTGAATGATCCCGGTCGTTTGATTGCTGTCCATATAATGCATACAGCCCTGGTTGCGGGTTGGGCCGGTTCAATGGCTCTATATGAATTAGCTGTTTTTGATCCCTCCGATCCAGTTCTTGATCCAATGTGGAGACAAGGCATGTTCGTTATACCCTTCATGACTCGTTTAGGAATAACCGATTCATGGGGCGGTTGGAGTATTACGGGGGGTACGGTAACGAATCCGGGTATTTGGAGTTACGAAGGTGTAGCCGGAGCACATATTGTGTTTTCGGGCTTGTGCTTCTTGGCAGCTATCTGGCATTGGGTGTATTGGGATCTAGCAATATTTGTCGATGACCGTACGGGAAAACGCTCTTTGGATTTGCCTAAAATCTTTGGAATTCATTTATTTCTCTCAGGAGTGGCTTGCTTTGGTTTTGG